ATTGATCTTGTTCAATAATTGTTCCAGTAATACTGAAAATACTAATTAAAAGTAAAATAAATATTGAAAATCTAAGATCAGCAACTGTTCTAAAAATTTTTTGGTTCATTGCATCTTGTAATTTAACTATATACGTTTTGAAGAGGCTGAGCGAATTAAGCCAGAAGAAGCCCAGTTTTGTAATTTTATCATTTGATCACTTTCTAAATGTGCTAATGGAATCAATTCTTCCAACGCTTTACAAATATCTTCTGTAATAAATTCTCGTTTTTCATAGAATGCATGATACATTCCTTCAATAATACTTTGTCGAATTTCTGCACCTGAAAACGAATCAGATGATTCTGCAAGTAATTGATAATCAAAGGATTCCCATGTATTTGGTCTAAATTCTTGAAGATGAATTTTAAAAATCTCTTCACGTTCTTCTTTTTTTGGTAAATCTAAAAAAAATATTTCATCAAATCGACCTTTTCGAATAATTTCTAATGGAAGTAAATCAATATTGTTTGCTGTCGCAATTACGAATACAGGTTTTGTTTTTTCTGAAAGCCAACTTGTGAAAGTTGCTAAAACTCGATTGCTAGTTCCACTATCACCTTTGCTTTCAGTATTACTAAAAGCTTTATCAATTTCATCAATCCACAAAATACAAGGAGAAATTGTCTCTGCGACATTAATCATTTGACGAAGTCGAGATTCTGATTCACCAACAATTCCACCAAATAAACGACCAACGTCTAATTTTAAAAGAGGTAATTGCCATTCATTAGAAATTGCTTTTGCAGCCAACGATTTTCCTGTTCCTTGAATACCAATTAATAATAATCCCCGTGGTGTTGGTAACCCGTAATTCGAAGCTTGTATACTAAATGCTGTTTTTCGTTTTTTTAACCAATCTTTTAAATTATCTAAACCTCCTAAGTTTTCTATTTTGTCATTAACAGAAGAATATTCTAAAATTTCTGTTTGACTTATAATCTGTTTTTTCTCACTCAGCAAAACTGCTATACTATTATCATCAATTGTTTTATAAGTTGCAATAATTTTTGATAAAACACGTCTTATTCTTTCTAATGATAATCCTTGGCAAGCTCTGGTTAGATTTTCAAATAATTGTGAATCAACTTTTATATTTAAAGAACTTACTAATCGATTTAGTTCTTGATTAATCTCATCCTCTAACGGTAGTTGAAATTGTAATACTGTAATTAAATCTTGAAGTTCTCTAGGGATGGTCAAATCCGATCCAATAATAACTATTGTCTTAGGTTGTAATTTTAATATTCGGCTAATATTTCTTAATTTTCGTGAAATTGAAAGGTCAGTTAAAAATCTATTAAAATCTTTTAGTAAAAATAAAGCAGGAGTTTCAGCATTTAAGCGTTCAACAAGTTCAAGAGCCTGTAATGGATTTCTTTTTGCAAATCCTTCATTATTTGGATTATTTGTATACCCATCAACAAAATCCCAACTATAAATGCTTCGATTTAGATTTGTTTTTACATTTTTTCGAATGACATACTCTACACGATCTTCTTCAATGGTATTAATATAAATTATTGGATAGCGAGCTTTTAAAAAAAGAGCCAATTCATCATTAAATTTCATAAAATACTTATTCAAAAAATCAATTTGTTAAATTAGTATTATATTAATAATAAATATAAAATTATTTATTATTAGAGTAATTAAATAACTAACTCTAATAATGTAAAATTTATCGACGAATGGCTAAAATTTTTCTACCTTTTTTACGTCGATTACTGATTGTCTTACGACCTTGTGGTGTTGCCATTCTAGCTCGGAAACCTGATACTTTTAGAACAGAATAGCGTCCTTTATTGGAAAGCGTGTGTTTTGTCATAGCAATTAATTTTGATTTTGTATTATAAAATTGATGATCTTAATAAATCATAAATAACTAAATGTCTTAATAACTCTTCTCGAGTTTCAAACATATAAAAAGCATCTTGCTTATATTCGTACAAAGGATTTCTTTGACCATAACCACGCCAGCCGACTGCTTCTCTTAACAGAGTCATTTTTTGCAGATGTTCGCGCCAAATCCTATCAGTGTTTATTAAGATAATACTGCGTTCTAAATTTTCAATTATCCCATCTCCATAAACAGATAACTCAACTATTTTTGATTGATAAGTTAGCCAAAATTCGTTAAATAAATATAATTTTAATTCAGCTAAGTCAAAATTATTGATGGTTAAATCTGAATTTCTAACTTGGGTTAATCCTATATTTCTACCAAATAGATTTTCGATCAGTCTAATAACTTCTTTATTGCAGAATTTTTCTTCTTTTAGTTCTAGTAAAAGTTCTGTAATAATTTGTTCACCATAAGCAAAAATACTTCTTTGAACAGATTGACTTTCTAAAATTTGTCGTCTTTCATGATAAACAATATTTCTTTGTTTATTTAGTACATCATCGTAGTCAAATAAATTTTTACGTTGTTGATAAGCTCTTTCTTCTACTCTTTCTTGTGCTGAATCTAAACTCTTTGTTATAAATTCTGACTCTAACGGGGAGTCATCCGGAATTTGCGTTTGCATAAAATTCTGAATTTTAGGTCCACCAAAAAGTCTTAATAAATTATCATCTAAACTTAAAAAGAATCTTGAAGCTCCAGGGTCGCCTTGTCTCCCACATCTTCCGCGTAGTTGATTGTCTACTCGACGAGAATCATTTCGTTCTGTGCCTATAATGTACAATCCACCTAAATTTTTAACTATTTTATTTTCCTGCTCTTGTGATTTCTTGTTATATGAAACTAATTCATTAATTAAAAATCTAATTGAGCATTGATATGAAGTAGTTGGAATAGAAATACGATCGTTTTCTCTTAAGATTCTTAAAATATCAAGATCAGATAGGTTTAAAAACTTTTCATCATACAGTAACGAACTTAAAACACTTAAAAATTTTTGAGAAGTTCCTTCAAATTGACTTAATATTGAAGATTCTAAGACATTTCCTTTTTTTGAAAGTTTATAATTTTTTGAAAGTGTTAAAATATCGTATAATTTTTTTTGAATTTTAAAATTAATATTTCCACCTAAAATGATATCAGTACCACGACCAGCCATATTAGTAGCAATTGTAATACTACCTCTTTTACCAGCTTGTGCAACAATTTCTGATTCTCGTCTTACATTTTCAGGCTTAGCATTTAAAATTTGATATGATAATTTATACTCATTTAACAATTGAGCAAGCATTTCTGATTTTTCAACTGTAGTTGTTCCGATTAAAATAGGTTGACCAGTAGAAGAAATTTTATTACATGCTTGTGCAATCGCATTCCATTTTGAAAATTGATCTTTATAAATTAAATCCGGAAAATCTTTTCTTTGAGTCGGTCGAGCCGTTGGAATTTCTGAAACTGATAAGTTATAAATTTTTTCAAATTCAATTTCCGCAGTTTTGCCAGTTCCAGTCATACCAGACAATTTCGGATAAAGTAAAAAGAAATTCTGATAGGTAATTGCCGCAACAGTTTCAGTTTTTTGACGGATTTGTAGTTTTTCCTTTGCTTCAATAGCTTGGTGTAATCCGTCTCCCCATCTACGATCAGGCATAATTCTACCAGTAAATTCGTCTACAATAACTATTCGACTATTTTGAACAATATAATGAACGTTATTAAAATATAAAGCATTTGCTTTCAACGCATTTAAAATGTAAGGTATCCAAGGATCTTTTGGATCATATAAATCTTGAATACTTAAAATTTTTTCAATTTGTTTGCTTCCTTCTTCAGTCAAAATAACGTTTTTATTTTTTTCATCAACTTTATAGTGACTGTTAAGTTCTAAATAATCACTAATCTCAGCGGCTACAATATACTTTTCAACTGGAGTCGGAATATTATTTGAAATAATTAATGGTGTCTGAGCTTCATCAATTAAAATTGAATCAACTTCATCTATGATGCAATAATTAAAAGGTCTTAATACAACATCACTTAAATTTAATGCCATATTGTCGCGCAAAAAATCAAATGTAACTTCATAATTTGTTACATATGTGATGTCTGCGTTATAGTTTCTTTTTCTTTCAAAAGTGGACATTCCATCTTGAATTAATCCTGTATCCATTCCAAGAAATCGATAAATTTGACCCATTGAAACTTGATCTCGATTAGCTAAATAATCGTTTACAGTTACAATATGAACACCTTTTTTTGTGATGGAATTTAAGTAAGCAGGTAAGGTTGCTACAAGTGTTTTACCTTCACCGGTTTTCATTTCTGCAATTTGTTTATCATTTAAAACGAGTCCTCCCAGTAACTGAACATCAAAATGTCTTAATCCTAATGTACGGAAACTAGCTTCTCTTGTTAATGCAAATGCTTCCGGAAGTATTTTATCTAAATTCTTTTCCGAATCGTATTGTTGTTTAAGTTTGAAACTTTTAGCCCTTAATTCACTATCACTTAATGTTTTTAATTGATCTTCATATGCATTAATTTGATTTACTAAAATTTGATATTTATTAGTAACTGAGTTTTTGGCAAATGGATTTTTTAGCATTTTAAAATGATTTTAAAATTTGTTAAACAATAATGTTTATACGTTTCTGTTTTCCATCTTTAGAATCAAATTTAATAACTCCATCTGTAATAGCATATAAAGTAAAGTCTTTACCGCATCCTACATTTATTCCAGGTTTAAATTTCATTCCTCTTTGACGAATTAAAATATTACCAGCTTTAACTTTTTCACCACCAAACTTTTTTACACCTAATCTTTGGGCATTTGAGTCTCTTCCATTTTTAGTGCTTCCAGCACCCTTTTTTGATGCCATAATTTTTGACTCCTCTTTTTAAAATTTAATTAATAATTATATCTTCAATAAAAACTCTTGTTAAATCTTGTCGATGACCTTGTTTTTTTCTAGTTTTTTTCTTTGGTCTCATTTTATAAACAATTGTTTTTTTACCACGTAAATGTTCTAAAATTTTACCTTTAATTTTGACAGTTTCTAAATAAGGTTTACCTACTAGAACAGTTCCCTCATTGTTTAATAATAAAACACGATTTAATATAACTTGTTTACCTAATTCCGTAGGAATTCGATTAAAGTCATAGTATTTTCCTATTTCAATCCAAAATTGCCTTCCACTTATCTCGACAATTGCATATTTCATAATTTAAATTAAGTTATTTTTATTTAGCCCTATAATACTAAAAATTTTTTTAAACCGTCAACTTATTTTGAACTATCTTTTAATTTTCTATATTACTTTTTAATCCACATAATTCGGTATAAAAAAATTCAAAAGCTTTCGATTTATAACATTCTGGATTACTAATAATCGATAACGTTCTAGTAATTCTAATATTCTCAATCTTCAAGATTTCAATTGTTTTAAGTTCAATTTCTTTTTCAATTGCAGATGAAGATACAAAAGCGGCTCCAAGTCCTAAACTCACAGCCGTTTTAATTCCTTCAATTGAATTAAGTTGCATAATAATCTTTAATTGTTTTGTCTCAATTTGATTTTGAATTAATATGTTATCAATGAATTTTCTAATAGTAGAATTGGAATTTAAAGTTATAAAATTCAAATGATAAAGATCTTCTTTGGTAATTATTTTTTTTGTGGCAAATGGATGGGATTTTGATACAATCAAGCTGAATTCGTCTTCAACAAAATCTTCAACCATAAGATTTTCTTTTAAATCATCTGGAATTTCTCCTCCTACAACAGCGAGATCAATTTCGCTATTTAAAACATTCTTTGCAACAATTCTAGTTGAATTTACTTGAACTTTTAAGTCTATTTGTGGGTAATTTTGAGCAAATAATGCTAAAACTCTAGGAAGTAAGTATGTCCCAATTGTTTGACTAGCTCCTACAGTTAAATTTCCACGTTCACCGTTTTTGACATCAATCAGAGCTCTACAACTTTCTTCACATAATGCTAAAATTCTTTCAGAGTACTGTAAGAATACTTTACCATTTTCTGTTAATGAAATTTTATTGCTTTCTCTATTAATAAGTAAAATATCTAGATTTTTTTCTAGGGTTTTTATTTGTTTACTTAATGAAGGCTGTGAAAGATACAATAATTCTGCTGCTTTTGTGAAACTTTTTTCGGTCGCAACTGCTTTTAAAATTCTTAATTGTTGAAGTGTAAAAGGAAGCATACTTTGTTTCAAAATCTTAAAAATTATTATTTTGATGATATAAAATTTTAATATTTAAAAAATAAGATTACGGATGGAGAGACTCGAACTCTCAAAACAAAAGTTACTAGGACCTAAATCTAGCGCGTCTACCAATTTCGCCACATCCGTTAACATTTAGTAATATTAGTTTAATATTATAGTTCGATTGATTATTAGATTTTTTTAAGAGAATAAATAAATCTTTAAATTTTTTTTAAAGATTTATTACTCATCAACATATATGCTATATACGAAACTAGTTGTTTTTCCTCGTAACATTGATTTAGCTAAAGATAAAGATTTTTGAGCTGCTTTTTGCCCTTTTCTTTTCCAATTTGCTTTTCTTGAATTTTTTTTAGATTTTGATGTTCGTTTTTTAGGTACAGCCATTATTTATAAATTGTATTTATTATTATTATAAATAATACATTAGATGTTTTTAAAAGTCAAATATGACTGATATTTTTCTATTTTCGTTTGAAAATAAGAAAAATTAACGTGTTAAACGTTGAATTTGTTGAATAGCTAAACGACCTATATTAAATAAAGCCCATGATGCTGCCACTAATAATGGTACAGCAATTACTAGTAAACGAGTATCCATAAGTGATAATCCTTTTGAAATATTTAAATTAAATACACTATATATTATATATTATAATCAAAAGATATATTATAATCAAAATAATCAAAAGATTTCAACTTTTAAGGTCAGAATTGCATATATAGAATTTACTACTTTTATCGTTTTATTTTATTTTTGTACTCGTTAATTAAAATACTTGTGTTTATATAAAACACAAGTATCGTGACCATAAAGTTAGACTAATGAAAATAAATATAAATTTTAGAATTGGTTTTGATTTCAAATTGTATATTTAACCAAAAATACTCCTTTTAACGAATCATAATATTTTAAACTTTGGCATTGAACTATCTTCCCAGGAGGTCCCCCTCCAAGTATTGTCGTCGATTTATAACGTTTCACAACTGAGTTCGAGATGGATCAGTGTGGTTCCGATTACACTAAAAACACCAAAGTAAAAAAGTACTTTATGAAAAGTACTTTTACTAGATTAAAAAAATTCAAGTCTTCGGTCTGTTAGTACATCTTAGCTCATCCATTACTAGACTTACACTTAATGCCTATCAAACGGTTAGTCTTACCGTGACCTTATTCACTTACGTGATGAGAATACTTATCTTGAGGTGGGCTTCCCACTTAGATGCTTTCAGCGGTTATCCACTCCACACATAGCTACCCAGCGTTTACTGTTGGCACAATAACTGGTACACCAGAGGTGCATCCTTCTCGGTCCTCTCGTACTAAAGAAGGCTCCTCTCAATATTCTAACGCCTACACCGGATATGGACCGAACTGTCTCACGACGTTCTGAACCCAGCTCGCGTACCGCTTTCATGGGCGAACAGCCCAACCCTTGGGACGTACTACCGCCCCAGGATGCGATGAGCCGACATCGAGGTGCCAAACCTCCCCGTCGATGTGAACTCTTGGGGGAGATCAGCCTGTTATCCCTAGAGTAACTTTTATCCGTTGAGTGACGGCCTTTCCACTCAGCACCGTCAGATCACTAAGACCGACTTTCGTCCCTGCTCGACTTGTAGGTCTCACAGTCAAGCTTCCTTATGCCTTTACACTCTAGATACGATTTCTACCCGTTCAGAGGAAACCTTTGTGCGCCTCCGTTACCGTTTAGGAGGCGACCGCCCCAGTCAAACTGCCCGCCTGAAACTGTTCTTTGACCAGATAATGATTCAAAGTTAGAAATCTAACATTACCAGAGTGGTATCTCACTGATGGCTCCAATATTCCCGCAAGAATATTCTCAACGCCTCCCACCTATACTGCGCAAGTAAAGTCCAATTTCAATTTCAAGTTACAGTAAAGCTTCATAGGGTCTTTCTGTCCTGGTGCAGGTAGTCCGCATCTTCACAGACAAGTCTATTTCACCGAGTCCCTCTCCGAGACAGTATCCAAATCATTACGCCTTTCGTGCGGGTCGGAACTTACCCGACAAGGAATTTCGCTACCTTAGGACCGTTATAGTTACGGCCGCCGTTCACCAGGGCTTCAGTTACCAGCTTCGCGTAAACTAACCGACTTCTTTAACCTTCTGGCACTGGGCAGGCGTCAGCCCCCATACATCGTCTTACGACTTAGCGGAGACCTGTGTTTTTGGTAAACAGTTGCTTGGATCTTGTTATTGCAACCTTATAAAATAAGGCACTCCTTCTCCCGAAGTTACGGAGTCATTTTGCCGAGTTCCTTAGAGAGAGTTATCTCGCGCCCCTTAGTATACTCTACCTACCCACCTGTGTCGGTTATGGTACAGGCATTATTTGTTTATGACAGTGCAAGCTTTTCTTGGAAGTATGACATAGACTGCTTCGACGCCGTAGCATCTCGTACTCACGCCTCAACTCAAAACGTTTTCGCCGTTTCTCATCATCTTGAACGTTTAAACCGGTAACCAATATCCGGCCAGCTTAGCCTTCTCCGTCCCTCGATATCAACAAATAATGGTACAGGAATATTAACCCGTTATCCATCGACTACGCTTTTCAGCCTCGCCTTAGGTCCTGACTTACCCTCCGCGGACGAACCTTCCGGAGGAAACCTTGGGTTTTCGGGGTATAGGATTCTCACCTATATTTTCGTTACTCAAGCCGACATTCTCACTTCTGCTTCGTCCATACCCGCTTCCGCTAATACTTCAACCTACAACAGAACGCTCCCCTACCGATATATTTCATATATCGCACAGTTTCGGCAAATTACTTAGTCCCGTTCATTTTCGGCGCAGGTTTACTCGATCAGTGAGCTATTACGCACTCTTTAAAGGATTGCTGCTTCTAAGCAAACCTCCTGATTGTTTCTGCACTCCCACCTCCTTTATCACTTAGTAATTATTTAGGGGCCTTAACTGGTGCTCTGGGCTGTTTCCCTCTTGACAATGGAGCTTATCCCCCACAGTCTCACTGACGAACTGTACACTTGGTATTCTTAGTTTGCAACGATTTGGTACCGAATTACCAGCCCGCATACGTAACAGTGCTTTACCCCCAAGCTATAACATTCGTCGCTGCGCCTAAACGCATTTCGGGGAGAACCAGCTAGCTCCGGATTCGATTGGCATTTCACCCCTAACCACAATTCATCCGCTGATTTTTCAACATCAGTCGGTTCGGTCCTCCACATAGTATTACCTAAGCTTCAACCTGACCATGGTTAGATCATCCGGGTTCGGGTCTATAACCAGTGACAAACGCCCTATTCAGGCTCGCTTTCACTATGGCTTCGGCATTCTCTGCCTTAACCTGCCACTACCTATAAGTCGCCGGCTCATTCTTCAACAGGCACGAAGTCAGACGATTTAGTCGTCCTCCTACTGATTGTAAGTTTATGGTTTCATGTTCTTTTCACTCCCCTCCCGGGGTTCTTTTCACCTTTCCCTCACGGTACTATTTCGCTATCGGTCATTCAGGAATATTTAGCCTTACGAGGTGGTCCTCGCAGATTCACACGGAATTTCACGTGCTCCATGCTACTTGGGATGCAATTTGATTGTTTCAATTTTCGACTACAAGACCATCACTTTCTTTGGTTTAGCATTCCAACTAATTCGTCTAATTGTCACATTTAATCATTTACAATTGTCCCGCTACCCTTATAAATATAAGTTTAGGCTGTTCCCGCTTCGCTCGCCGCTACTAAGGGAATCGTTTTTACTTTCTTTTCCTCTAGGTACTAAGATGTTTCAGTTCCCTAGGTTCGCTCTATCTTATTTATGTATTCAATAAGTAGTTATTGAGTTTCCTCATTCGGAGACCTCCGGATTATAGCTTGTTTCCAGCTCCCCGAAGCATTTCGTTGGTAACCACGTCCTTCATCGCTTCTGAATGCCAAGGTATCCCCCATAAACTCTTAATTCCTTGAATTTAAGACTTATATAATCTTAATTTTTAGTAGATCAAAATTTTTTGATTTTTTCATGTGGAGGTAAGCGGACTCGAACCGCTGACAGCCGCCGTGCAAAGGCGGTGCTCTACCAACTGAGCTATACCCCCGTTGGGCCATTCTGGATTTGAACCAGAGACCTCACCCTTATCAGGGGTGCGCTCTAACCAACTGAGCTAATAGCCCGTTTCTTTTTCTTAATTATCGACCATAATTTTTAAAATTTATTAATTTTAAAAGGAGGTGATCCAACCGCACCTTCCAGTACGGTTACCTTGTTACGACTTCACCCCAGTCACTAATTCTACCTTAGGCGTCCTCCTCCAAACGGTTAGAGTAACGACTTCGGGCATAACCAGCTTCCATGGTGTGACGGGCGGTGTGTACAAGGCCCGGGAACGAATTCACCGCTGTATAGCTGACCAGCGATTACTAGCGATTCCAACTTCATGCAGGCGAGTTGCAGCCTACAATCCGAACTTAGAGCGAGTTTATAGATTAGCTAGTCTTCGCAGAGTTGCATCTCATTGTCTCGCCCATTGTAGCACGTGTGTAGCCCAGGGTGTAAGGGGCATGCTGACTTGACGTCATCCCCGCCTTCCTCCGGTTTATAACCGGCAGTCTTTTTAGAGTTCCATAAGGCAACTAAAAATGAGGGTTGCGCTCGTTGCGGGACTTAACCCAACATCTCACGACACGAGCTGACGACAGCCATGCACCACCTGTGTATACGTTCCAAACGGCACTTTCTTCTTTCAAAGAAATTCGTATCATGTCAAACCCTGGTAAGGTTCTTCGCGTTGCATCGAATTAAACCACATGCTCCACCGCTTGTGCGGGCCCCCGTCAATTCCTTTGAGTTTCACTCTTGCGAGCATACTTCCCAGGCGGGATACTTAACGCGTTAGCTTTGATACTGCACAGGTCGATCTGTTCAACATCTAGTATCCATTGTTTACAGCTAGGACTACTGGGGTATCTAATCCCATTTGCTACCCTAGCTTTCGTCTCTCAGTGTTAGTAATAGCCCAGTAAAGTGCCTTCGCCATCGGTGTTCTTTCCAATATCTACGCATTTCACCGCTCCACTGGAAATTCCCTTTACCCCTACTATACTCTAGTCAAACAGTTTCGACTGCGATTTTGAGGTTGAGCCTCAAGATTTAACAGTTGACTTATTTAACCACCTACAGACGCTTTACGCCCAGTGATTCCGGATAACACTTGCATCCCCCGTCTTACCGCGGCTGCTGGCACGGAGTTAGCCGATGCTTATTCTTCAGGTACACGTCATTGATTCCTCCCTGAAAAAAGAGGTTTACAACCCATAGGCCTTCATCCCTCACGCGGTATTGCTCCGTCAGGCTTTCGCCCATTGCGGAAAATTCCCCACTGCTGCCTCCCGTAGGAGTCTGGACCGTGTCTCAGTTCCAGTGTGTCTGATCGTCCTCTCAAACCAGATACTGATCGTCGCCTTGGTGAGCCATTACCTCACCAACAAGCTAATCAGCCGCAAGCTTCTCTTTAGGCGGAAATCCATTTCACTCGAAAGCATATGGGGTATTAGCAACCGTTTCCAGTTGTTGTCCCCCTCCTAAAGGCAAATTCTTACGTGTTACTCACCCGTCCGCCACTAGAGTTAAAAACTCCCGTACGACTTGCATGTGTAAAGCATACCGCCAGCGTTCATCCTGAGCCAGGATCAAACTCTCTTCAAATTTCCATAAATTTTTTAGAACTTCTTTGTAAAAGCATTTCTATAAAGTTGAATTATAGATTACTAAGTAAGACAGATAAGAAATAATTATGTTTTAATTAATCCTTTTTAATTTAAAAAATATTTTATGTTAGAAATAAAATTAAAGTAAAGTTACAACATAGTGTTGTAACTAAAATAATTTTTCAACATATAAACTTATAGAATTTTGAAACTCTTGAGTTAAAAGGTTTAAATTAGTCAAAAATGTATTTGTTTGAAGTAAATTACTAGTTGATAATACTTCAGTCGGAATCAAATTACTTATATTAGTAGAATGAATGGTTAAAACTTCAGAAGTTGTAGATAAAGTGCTTGTTAAGACTTTTTGATTAAATTCTTGTACAATTCTATCTGGTAAAAATTGGATATCAAAATCTTGATATGCTTTTTGCATATATTCTAAAATATCTGGCCTCTCGTTATACCAAAATTCTCGTATATCATTTGGAATAGGGTAACGATACCACAAGATTGGTAAATAATGAAAAACGAGAACATCTTTCATTTGTTGGTTTATTAATAATTTAGTTTCTTCTCCCTCGCTTGGTAAGAAAGGCATTGTGAATACTAAGTGATTTAAGCTATCTGCTAAAACTCCAAGTACTCCTAAGAATACACTTCCCGTAATATTGACGCCAAGTATGGCTGGGACAATACCCTGTAAAACATCTTCTGTCCAATCAACTGCAGCAGCTATATAACACCAAGGAACGGTGTATGGATTTATATAAATAAACCACGATAAAGCAATTCGGAGTATTACAATTTGAGAATAAACCATAAGCCCTACAAATAAAACTTCTCGCATAGTTTCCAAAATCGTAATATCCAAACAAATATTGAGTCTTACCTGAATAAACTCTGACAGCCAATCGGGTAAGAAATAAATATTTTTATAATTTTCGATATAAAAATTATAAAATCCTTCTTCTTTTCGTTCATAAATATACCTAGGAACGGCTTCCACTTTAGGTGCCGGGCCAAATATCATTTCAAACCACGTTTCGGGTCTTTGAATTGGGGGCCAAAATGTTTTATGACGTGGAAGACTATCAAGAAATCGTGCTCTCGAATACAAGTCACTGGGAAGATCAGATATAGTAGGCATTCCAGGATTACTTGGATATCCAAATAATCCAGCTGTTTTTTTGAAAAAAGTTCCTACAATTTCATAAAAAGCATTTCGAACTGGAATAAATTTTTCGTCTAAACTCATTAGTAATTTTGAGCTAATATCAAGTTAATATTAATAATACATAGTGTAAAAAAGTATAGTCAATCAACAATTCATAGTTATAACTAATTAGTATAAAAAATAAATTGAATTCGATCAATACTTCTTTGATAACTTAACTGTCTTGAATTATCTCGAAAGAATTCATGCGGGAAAGAAAAAAATCGGGATAGTAGGATTTGAACCTACGACACCCTGCTCCCAAAGCAGGTGCTCTACCAAGCTGAGCTATATCCCGAATTAAGTAGAAAATTAAGTAACCTCGAATATCTTTTGACTTCTATATTACTAAATTTTTCTTAATTAGACAAGGTTTAGTTGTATTTCTGTAAGGAAATCGTTGAAAGTAATAACAAAGAACAAAACTTTAATT